TTGACTCCGTACTACTGAAAGATTTAACCGCACGTTTGAAAAATATCCCAAAAAGTGAAATGAATGCTCGAATAATTGGTTTATATGGATCGTTCCTGGTTGAGACCAAACATCAAAATGACATTGCCATAAATGGATAAGATAGTATTTCCATTTATTCATCAAAAGGGGCGCATTCTTTGAAACCAGAATGGATTTTCCTCGATATCTAACATAATGAATGAAAGGATCCTTGAAGAATGATAAGGTAGACGAAAAATCCTTAGCAAAGACTTCTACAAGATGTTCTATTTTTGCATAGAAATAGATTCGCTCAAAAAGAATGCTAAAAGATATTAATCGTAAATGAGAGGATTTGTTATGTAGAAAAAGGAAGATAGATTCGTATTCACATACATAAAAATTATATAAGAACAAGAAAAATCTTGGATTACTTTTTGAAAAAGTAGAAATCGAGTTTTTTGGAGTAATAAAAGTATTCCAATTACAATACTCATAAAGAAAGAACCTTAATAAATGAAAGAAAGGGGCATCTTTCACCCAGTATCGAAGGGTTTGAACCAAGATTTCCAGATAGATAGGATAGGGTATTGGTACATTTGACACATAATTTAAATATGTAAATTTATCCTCGAAAAACGGAAAAATTGAATGAATTGATCGCAAATTATTATAAGATTTTACGATTTCTGCCTCCTCTAAGGAAGAACTTAATTGTAGGGAAAATGGAATTTCCACGACGACGGCAAAAACCTCTGATATTTTTTGAGAATACAAATTCTTCTTATACCCAAATTGATTTTTGTTAGAATCATTAGCAGAAATAATCAAATGATTCTGTTGATACATTCGAGTAATTAAACGTTTTACAATTAATAAACTAGATTTATTATCATAACCTACATTTTCCACCAAAATTGATCTATTTATATTTAAATCATGACCATAAGCGAGTCCATAAATATACTCCCGAAAAATAAGTGGGTATAGGAAGTCCTGCTGGCGAGATCTATCTAGTTCTAAATATACTTGATATTCTTCCATTTTTGAAATTCAATTTGGTCAAAGGATCAGGGATTCATTGGATTATCAAATGATACATAGTGCGATACAGTCAAAACAGAGTATTCTATATTCGAATTAGAATCAAAAATGAATATGAAGAGATACCTAGAAAACAAGTAAAACCCATCAACGGACTCTCTCTCCTCGCTTTTTCCATCTAATTGTTCTAGGATAACAAGCTAGTTAGAAATCCTTTATTTTCTCAGCCCAATCGCTCTTTTGATTTTGGAAAAAAAAAAAGAATATCTTTATCAATATACTCTTTCTTCTACACATTTATCGCCACCTCATAATGGAGAATAGCTAATAGTTAGGACTCATAACAAAAATCAATAATCCATTCGTGGGAAAAGCTTTTCCCCCATCAAGCACTAATCTATTTTTAACATACAATTAGATGGGGGAATCATTCAAATTCAAAATGAAAACTCGTTGCTTTTTGTTTCCCTATAATTGGAGCCGCCAAGCTCTATCCCTTTATTAATTCAACCCAACTGAATTTTTTTTTGTTTCGAGCCAAAGAATTCAAAGAAAAATTTTGGCCGGATCCAATAAGAATGAAATATTTTTTGAATTCGCCATTGATACGACATGCTGCTTTTTCCATTCATTCCTTTCTGGATCAGTCGTGGTCTTACAAACTCTACCGATGGTATGGACGAACCAATTGCTTCATAGAAATGTGTAAAAAATGGAATCGCGCTTAAAAGCCGAGTACTCTACCATTGAGTTAGCAACCCTACTAAAATTAAGAAAATAGGATGTGTAGATCCAATCGCAATAAAAAGAAAAAAAAAGATTGAATTGTCTAATAAAATATGACATTAAAATAGAAAAATAGAAAGAAAAAAAATTCAAAATGTCGAAGGCGAATCGATTCTGAACATACAAATGAACAGATCAGATGAAAATAAAAGAAATTTTCTCAAATAAAAAAGAAAATCCAAAATTATAGATCACCTCTTTGTTTACTATGTTATACATTATTTTTTATTTTATACATTTTTATTTTTATTTTCTATTTACCTTTTTACCTTTGAATCAAAAAAGAACTTCTTGTTTGTATCACAGAAAATACAACGAACCCACTATTTGATGAAGTAAAAAAAAAAAAAGCATATGGAACGGTAACGTGAATAAATGGATCGATTTATTCACGATCGGATTATATTTGTTTGAGACACTGTTGTCAATATTAGTGTTGAAAAAAGAATACAATCAAGAAAACAAACGAACGAATTAAAATTAGAAGATGAAATCTTAATATTCTAGAAGATGAAATCTTAATATTCTTTATATTATTAATTATAAATTTTTAATTATTTCTATTATTATTTAATTTTATTTTCTATTTAATTATTATGTTATAATTGTTATAATTATGAATTTAAAATAGAAATTCTATTCTAAACTAAAAAATTATAGAATAAAAAAT